TTTAGACAAATTTGACTTTCTTTCTATTTAGAATAGAAAACTATTGATACGTTTTATGGCAGTGAAATCTGGCAATAGTAACATAGTTACACTACTCCAATTAAAAAAAAACTAAATCAAAATAAATGAAAGCCAAATACTCTTCTTCAAAATCTACATACTATGTGGTACAAGGGATTCCCAGCATCTCGTAGAAAAAGAGTATGTAATGTAGATTTTGAAGAAGAGTATAAATAAGACAAAGGAGTTTTCATAATTTCATTTTTTTGATCATAAATAATCGCCAACAAGAATTTGGTTCTTTTTACGTACTTGATATCGATAAATCTGCGAATCTAGAAATTCATTTCGGCCAATTGAACCTTCTCGAACTGTTTCTTTTTAAGAACCAAAAAGATTTGTGCCAAAATAACAGATGCCAAGAAGAACAAAAGTCCTTGGACACGTAATGGATCTTGAAGTACTATTTCTGCATCTCCCTGACCAAATCCGCCTACATTAGGATTACTCGTTAATGGTTGATCAAATTTGATAGATTCGCCCTCGGAAACAAGAAGTTCTGGTCCGGGAGGGATAATATCAACCACTTGACGTCCCTCCGACGCATCCGTTATGGTTATCTCATACCCCCCTTTTTCTTTTCGTATGATTTTGCTTACTATACCTGCTGCTGTAGCATTATAAACTGTATTGTTACTCTTGTTGCCGTCGGGATAAATCTGACCCCTTCCCCTGTTCCCGCCTACGTATATAGGATATTTTAAGAAGTGAACATCCTTCTTAGTAGCAGGGTCCGGGGAAAGAATAGGGAAGGTTATTTCACTATATTTTTTACCAGGGACAGGGCCTACCACAAGAATATTTGTTTTATTGGGGCGATAGCTCTGAAAAGACAAATTGCCAATCTTTTCTTTCATCTCAGGAGAAATACGATCGGGAGGAGCTAATTCAAACCCCTCCGGTAAAATAAGAACAGCTCCGACGTTCAACCCCCCTTTTTTACCATTAGCAAGAACCTGTTTCAGTTGCATATCATAAGGAATTCGAACAACTGCTTCAAATACAGTATCAGGAAGTACCGCTTGTGGAACCTCAATTTCCACGGGCTTATTAGCTAAATGGCAATTGGCACATACAATACGCCCAGTCGCTTCTCGTGGATTTTCATAACCCTGCTGTGCAAAAATGGGATATGCACTTGAAATGGACGTCCGAGTTAAGATATATATCATGAGCGATACGGAAATAGATCGAGTAATCTGTTTCTTTAGCCAAGAAAAAGCATTTCTAGTTTGCATGGTCCAATCATTGATCGCGAAAATTTCTACAATAAATTGGGTAGGTCGCTAGTATAGTTCCCTAGCCACGATTCTGCTATTTGCTGGAATAATCTAGGATGAATCTTCCCGATGGTTAGAAATAGGAAGAGTAAATATGATTTTCAATACTTTGCTTATGTACAACTACAAAGTACCAAGCATTCTAATTGGATTAGATTAATATCAATGGATCCTTTATCATTCAGTTATTGAATCATAAAGCAGTAAAATTGACGGAGACAGACTAGTTAAATAACGGAAAAGCCAATATTTAAAACATGTATCGAAAATTACTGGAAGGATGCAAACAAGAATAGTTATAGTTTGCTCATTCGCAACAACTCCAACCTCGTTATAGATAGAGCGTATAACGAATTCCCAACCTGGGGGTGAATGATATCCGAGAAAAAACTCACTTACTAGAAGAATACACAAAGCTTTTGCTGTGTCACTTAAGTTATATAGGAATTCCTGAGCCCAAGAGTTAAGAATAACAAGTTTTTCCTTACCCAAAATTGAATACCCGCTTAGAATACCAAACCAGATTATATTTGTTGAGAAGTGCAAAATCGTATCCATACGATTCTCATTTTGTATCGTGATTAATTGGATCGTTTCTTTATGGATTCCTATCCCAAACTCTTCGAGATGTGTTTCCGAGTATTCCTTGATCATTTCGTCCAAGAAGAGGAGTTCCTCTAATTCTCTGAATTTTTCTAGAAGACTCTTTTCTTGAATATTATTCAAGACAATTTGGGATTGCCCAGTATTCCACCAATTAGTAACCCAAGATTCCAGCCATTTATTAACTGAGAAAGAAATCCACCAGGGCAAAAATACTATAGATGCAAGATAGAAAAGAGGAGTGAATGCTTTCTTTTTTGCCATTTTTTCGTCTGTAAATTGTTAATCAACCCATTCGTACACTCTATGCGATCGAATATTTCTTACACACATGAGTTTTATACAAGGTATCGAACTTATGAATCTATTTTCTTTGTGATTTTGTGGTTAGTCTTTGAATCTAGAAAGAATACAGAAATAGGCTAAGAATTCACTTCGAATGAAGAAATTGAGAATATTGTTTCCTGATATCTCAATTGGTCAAATTAAAAATAAAGTGTATCCTTTCGATGAATGATCGAAAGAACCACTTTAAGTAATGAATATTATTCAGATTTTGAGACGAAAGAACTCCTTTGCTATCAAAATATCCAATATTTCGAAAAAATTTCATTGATTACCCATAGTCAGGAATAGAATAATTGAGGGAAAGATATTAGGATGATAAAAAAAAAAATGACTGGCAAAGGATAAATTGGCTAGTTCTCAGTATTTAATTAAGAAATCCAATTGTTGGTCATTAAAGAATACAAAAGAAAGAATTTAAAATTTACAAGATACGATCTATCTGGATCTAAAGTGTCAATTCCAACAAATATTGAACTAAAAAAAATTCTTGCTTTCGAAATGGTTTGCCGTCTGAGATGAATCTATTATTTCGATTTGTTATTTGTTATTGAATTGCGTGCACATAAAGACCATAAAAAGAGTTTCGTTTTATGGTTCTTTCATATACGTTTTCTTTAATTGAATGAACGTTCTGATTCTCAATTTATCAAAATACTTCAATTGGTACACGCAAGAAATAGGCTAATTCAGCAGCCTTTTGTTCAATTTCTCGTGGAGTCAAATTCTCATCAGTACGGGTCAAGGGAATGGACCCCTGGCCTCGGATGTCCATATAAAGAACACGACGAGCATAAATACCCTCTTTAACTTCTATTCTAACGGACTGAATATCTTTTATAAGGAATCGGAGGAATATGCGACGATTTTTTCCCGGAAATCCCCAACGAAAGATACAGACTATTCCCTCCTTTCTATCGAATCGATCATAACCACTACCTACATTCCAGGAAATTGTGCACCACAAATAAGAGCTAATAAAGAGACCCGCAATTCCGTAGAAAGACATCACGATTCCTTGTGGAAAAAAAATGATTTGCTGAGGCGGAAAAAAAGATAGCAAATTTCTACCAAGATAACTGGAAGTTCCAACTAATAAGAAGCCTAATGAACCTAAAAAAAGGATCAAGGCCCAGCAGAAATTACTTATTTTTCGAGACCCCGTTATAAGTTCTATCCATATATCGTCTGATCGCCAAGTCATACTTTACTCGATTGCATTTTATTGGAATTGAGATAATACCCCAGAAAAATTTGACTTTACTTTTTTGTTTCCGAAGTAACTCTCATCAACTAGCACTAGTTTGAGGTGAACTAGCACTAGTTTGATGTCAACCTTTAGGAGTAATTCATCAAATTGGTTAAATCTAAAATAATAACATACTCTTTATTTAATACGATCCCACTATACATATCGATATACATATAGATTCACCGACTACATTTCAGCCATCCAGAGATCCTGATCTATTTGAAAATTGCTAGAATTGATATATCCATATATCATGTTTCTGCGGGCATAAGAGTTTTTTCCTTTATGTTCGGTGGAAATCACATGTTATACTATACTCCAATAAATAGATATCCGTGTTATGATACAAGTCCACGTTTTCAAAAAAAAAATGGATGAGATTGGGTCCCAACGGATCTAAACAATCTTGTTTTTTTGAACATGAAGAAATAAAGAAGCCATTGCAATTGCCGGAAAGACTAGGCCTACTAACGGCACAAAAATAGATGGAAGGTTCAAATTTGTCATAGAAGGGGTACCTCGATTTACTATTTGTATCTGTTATTATGTTATTATATAAATAAAGATATCTTGTAATAATTATAATTAAATTAAGAATTTGAATTCTAATTAGATATTAGATAATATTTATTATTAATAGAATTTGAAGAATTTGAAATTCTTAGTATAGATCGAAGTATCGATATATCTAAATCTAACTGAGTACGTATAATAAGAATAAGTGCAAAGAATGTAGAACTGTAGAACTAAATAAATGGACTTATTCATCTCCTCCATGAGAAAGATATGTATGATAATAAACTTTATTATTTTTCTTCATTTCTTTGTCTTTTGTTCTTGTCTTCTACTTTTCTAAAAATAGATAAAGAGTTTTTTACAGATTATCGACGGATTCGTTCGAATCCGACCCAACATGGATTTTTAGCTAAAATGGTTTTTCGGTAGATAGAGAAAGATACAAAACTCTATTATCTCTATTGAAATTTCAAATTATATACCTAAGACAAGACCAAATTCGTTTTATTTTACTAATTTCACGAAAGGAAGAACTCACTCTTGGTGATAAAGGTTTCTTGATTCGTAATCAGGAATATAGGTCAAAAAAAGAGTTATCCTCAACTTTCGTTTTAATTCTTTCTACAATTCGATCTTCTATCACCAAAGAAAAGGCCATTATTATCTTATTTACTTTGATTCCGATAAACTAACTACTTTTTGCTACAAACACAAAAAAAATAATTGAACTTAGTGCTCTACTTGATTTTGCTTGACTTTTGATTCAAAGGAAAAAAGGCGTGGAGCTTAAATAACTCACTCAGAACGCTTTTTAAAAGATTACGTGGTACAATTAGGTCGAATAAACCCTTCTGGAATAAGTATTCAGCTGCTTGTGAACCTTCGGGTACTGTTTTATTCAATGTTTGTTCAATTACTCTTTTACCTGCAAATGCAATGTAGGC